TTGTCTGAATAGTCAGGAGCTAAGACCATTCCAATGCTCCCTTCCGCCATGCATAAACTAAACCAACAATTAAGATAAGCACGAAAATTAAAGCTTCTATAAATACAGATACGCCCAATACATCAAAACTCATTGCCCATGGATAAAGAAAAACCGTTTCAACATCAAAAACAACAAAAACTAGAGCAAACATATAATAACGAATTCTAAATTGTAACCAAGCGTTGCCCATTGGTTCTATACCCGATTCATAACTAGAAAGTTTCTCCGGCCCTTTCCTAATCGGGGCTAAAATCCCAGAAATTAAAAATGCCAAAATAGGAATAAAACTTGATATTATTAGAAATGCCCAAAAAATATCATATTCGTAAAGCAAAAACATAGACGCACTCCTATGAACGTGGAAAGTATATCGGATTGGTTGATTCGAATTGAAGTTCTAAAGTCATTGATAACTAGTTAGTCAAAACAACAATTTATTTTGACCAAACCATCTAGTTTCCTTTGATTATTGCAAGGCATATCTCATTTCAAGATTTATCGACTGACTTGATCGGGATCCTATTTCCAGTCTACTTAATTTTTTTAGTTCAATTTTCTTTAATTGCTTTAGTTAGTATAACTCTAGATGTTATACTTAGACAAATTTTCTTGTTTTTGCCTAGGATTCTTCCTAAAGCCTAAAGAAAGCAAATAGAATTCTTATTTTGTGTTTAAAATTTTTGAATTTATTATTCTTTTGATATTCTTTTGATTATTTGAATTTTCTTTATAAAAATGCGAGTTCGGAATTTGGATTTTTTAGGAATAGAGTCGAAAGTTTTTTCTTAGTAATTTAGAATAGAACAAGTATTCAAATGTAAGAGAATGGGTAGGTATCTGGGGATTTCGAATATCTTAGTGTTGGTATATTCCGTTTATCAGATCTGGATGGGGTGGGGTTTTCTCTTGATTGAATACAGAAAAAGAAGACCACCCCCCCTTGTTTTGGTGTGCTTCGCCGGGTCTTGGTAAGGTATACCAAAGAAAAGGAGTATCGCTGGCTTAACCCCTTGATTGTGGGCAGAAAAATGCATATGGAATTTCCCTCCGACAATTAATGACGAAGGGTTGGTTTGTTTGGAAAAAGATCGATTCGATTCCTTGAAATATGATATGTTTTTTCGGTTTTCTGTTCTGCTTTAAATGATTCCCGTGAGTGAGTTTCTAGGACAAATTTTGTTTCGATGAACCAACCGGTCAGTTATAAGCAACAAACAAGAATGAAGAAATCAAAATTATACAATTTTTTATTTCAAATGAAAATTTGGAATTTTATTCATTTTTTTTATAGGGCTCTAGGGCTATACGGACTCGAACCGTAGACCTTCTCGGTAAAACAGATCAAACTTATTATTATCAAAATGATCTGAACTGTTTCAAAGACCCAACATGCATTTTTTTTTGCATTGGGCTCTTTCATTAACTGATAGAAATATCAGCCAATCTGCCATATTTTTTTCTTGACAGAAAAATAAGATAAGGAGATGGCTCCATGTGCTCTGATTCATTATTTGGGATGCTAATTCAGAGCACTACCAAAGTGTTTCAAAGGTGAAGTTATTTTGACGTAGGTCTGCCTTTGGCCTAGAATTTTAAGTTAAATGAAGTCTCTATCGTTCGGCTTAAAAAATCCAATATGAAACTTCATACACCTTCAAGTTCATAGGACGAAAAGAGATTTTTTGAGGGCCTTATACTCATTATGCCTAGCATTGAATATACTGCTATTCACCTTATCAATATCTCAAGGCGGAGCCTGTTTGGTACCTACGGGCACTCAAATAGGACCGAACCTCTCGTCAGGCTATTGTTCTCTTTTCTCTTAAAGTTATTATGGAGTAAGACATCGATTTCTCAATAAGATCCATTTTTTGGATTGTATGGTGGATTCCCCTGAAAAACATTGGCGCGCGTGTAAACGAGGTGCTCTACCAACTGAGCTATAGCCCTTAGTGCTTGTGATGCATATTTTATCATGTATATAATTTGTTGTCAAGATCAATATTCTATGATCCAACATCCGAAATTTTTGAGTGGTATTGGTTCGATTATTGTTGCTTATAAGGAATATGATATTTATAATCCATCGATAGGATGGGTTCCATTTGGTTCTCTTTGGGATAATAAGTGACCTACTTAACTCAGTGGTTAGAGTATCGCTTTCATACGGCGGGAGTCATTGGTTCAAATCCAATAGTAGGTAGAACTTATTAGATACCGGAGTCAACGGTATCTAATAAGTTTTTTGTCCCACCCTTATTTTTATAGATTTTTTATTTATTTCATTTTTGAATTGCGTTGTATCTAAATTGGATTCTGCTTGATTGGATTATGTCGAGTGAATCCAATCAAAATAGGGTTTAGAAACAGAACCTCTTTTGATTATTTGAACGCACCAACTAGTTATGAAATTGCATTGACAGCCTCGACTCTTGTCCTAGCTCGTCGAAGAGCTAGA